ACCCTTTCGATTTATAATGATAAAATCAATCTTTTAAATTTTTTTTAATCCAGTCGCGAGGTATAACTAGTAGGTATGAATCATAGTTCAAATATTTCTCGATCTATTCCATATATTCCGTGCTCCAGATAAAAAAATGAATATCCGACGAAGCAGAACTCATCTCTCTCAAGATGACAGACCCATTCTCTGTACTATCAATAGGATCAATTATAACAAGTCACACACTCATATTCCGGAAATACAGAAACAAAAGAATTTCACGGTCGAACTGCCAGAATAGACTAGAAATGAGAGTCCTAAGTAATTCATTTTGGATTGAAAAGCCAGGACTTCATGATTTTTATGGACCTAATTCATTGAAATTCCATCTAGTAAAACGGAAGAATTATAAATCTCCAAAATAATAGACAGGAATACCGCAAATAGAGCCATTGCGACCCCCATCAAAGGGGTAGTTCCCCACCCAGGAGCCACTTTCCCGTATTCTGAATTCAATGGTTTCAATAAACTCCCTGCATTAGTTCGTCTTGGACCAGATCTAGAACTATCCTCAACGGTTTGTGTAGCCATAAATCCTATTGCATTGGTTGAGATCGGTTGACTTTGTATACTATTCCGTTGTAAATAAAGGATCTTATCATAGATCCGTTATAGTTTTGAAATTTGATAATAATGGAAACAGCAACCTTAGTTGCCATCTTTATATCTGGTTTACTTGTAAGTTTTACCGGGTACGCCTTATATACCGCTTTTGGGCAACCCTCTCAACAACTACGAGATCCATTCGAGGAACACGGGGACTAAATGGAAGTAAAGTAATGAGCCTCCCAATATGGGAGGCTCATTACTTTACTTCCATTTAGATAAAGATAATGTAAGATAATGAAAAATCATTTCGCCTTTTTAGTCGGAACCTTAGGCGGCTCTCGAAAAAATATAGCGAAAAAAATTATTCCTAGAGTCGAGACTAAGAGGAATGTATAAACCAATGCTTCCATAAATTGATCGTGGTTTACAATTATAGCTTCCACACCTGTTCATTTGGGATCATCTCCCAGATTAAGAAAGGACAAGAGTCAAAAGTCAAAGAAAGGGCGGTGATTCAAATCAACATTTCTCTGGTACTCTATGTCAAAGTTAAATAATAAAAATATAATAGAGGCAAAAGATACAAGAGCAGTATTGTATCAGACGACTTGTCTCCTTGTAGTTGGATCTCCAAGTTTTTGGAATGCTCCAAATTCCACTTGAGCATCCAAATCTGGGTCAATACCAGCAAAAACATCTCTGAACAAGGTTCTAGCACCATGCCAAATGTGTCCGAAAAAGAAGAGCAAAGCAAACGAAGCATGTCCAAAAGTGAACCAACCCCTTGGGCTGCTACGAAAAACACCATCCGATTTCAAAGTAGCACGATCTAATTCAAAAATTTCACCCAATTGAGCACGTCTAGCATATTTTTTCACAGTAGCAGGATCACTATAACTGACTCCATCGAGTTCGCCGCCATAGAACTCAACAGTTACTCCTACTTGTTCGACACTATACTTAGATTCCGCCCTTCTAAAGGGAACATCGGCTCTTACAATTCCGTCTCCGTCTACCAAAACTACTGGAAATGTTTCAAAAAAAGTAGGCATACGGCGTACAAAAAGCTCACGCCCTTCTTTATCTCTAAAGATAGGATGTCCTAACCATCCAACCGCTATTCCATCCCCATTGTCCATCGAGCCCGCTCTAAATAAACCTCCTTTTGCTGGATTATTGCCAATGTAATCATAAAAAGCTAATTTTTCTGGAATTTTAGACCAAGCTTCTGATAAACTCTGATTTTCATCTAGTCCGGCACCAACCCTTCGATATATTTCTTGCTGGAAGTATCCTTGATCCCATTGATAACGAGTGGGACCAAATAATTCGATTGGGGTAGTTGCGGAGCCATACCACATCGTTCCAGCAACAACAAAAGCTGCAAAAAAGACAGCAGCGATACTACTGGAAAGGACAGTTTCAATATTACCCATACGTAATCCTTTGTATAGGCGTTGGGGGGGGCGGACACTAAGATGGAATAGGCCCGCTAATATGCCCAATGTACCTGCTGCAATATGATGAGAGGCTATTCCTCCCGGAACAAAAGGATCAAAACCCTCTACCCCCCACGCAGGATTTACAGATTGGACTTTTCCGGTTAGTCCATAAGGATCAGATACCCATATTCCAGGACCATACAAGCCTGTTACATGAAATGCACCAAACCCAAAGCAAGCTAATCCTGAAAGAAATAAATGAATTCCAAAGATCTTGGGCAAATCCAAAGAAGGTTTTCCTGTACGTTCATCACAGAATATTTCTAGATCCCAATATACCCAATGCCAGATAGCCGCCAAGAAGCACAAACCAGAAAACACAATATGTGCCCCGGCCACACCCTCGTAACTCCAAATACCCGGATTCGTTATAGTCCCTCCTGTGATACTCCAGCCGCCCCACGAATTGGTTATTCCTAAACGAGTCATGAAGGGTATAACGAACATACCCTGTCTCCACATTGGATCAAGAACGGGGTCAGAGGGATCAAAAACGGCTAATTCGTATAGAGCCATTGAACCGGCCCAACCAGCAACGAGAGCTGTATGCATTATATGTACAGAAATCAACCGACCGGGATCATTCAATACGACGGTATGAACACGATACCAAGGCAAACCCATGGAAATACCCCTTTATCAAAGAAAAATAGACACTATGTAACTTTATCGCATTGGAAAAGACTATGCTATGGACCTCTCCCTTTCAGTGGATTATTTTGGAACAAGGGTTCATATTATTGAATATTGAATTCCATTTCTTTCGTTGGGAATAATGGAACAATTCTGTTCATAGGAACAAAGATAAGCAGATCTATTCTATACCCGATAAGTACCAATACGCAATGGGGGATTGGTCCCATTTTCTATGAGCGAATACGTAGATACTTGTTCATCATTCGAAGAGCCCGACCCATTTGTAATAATTTTCCCTTATTAATTTCGTCTTACTATTTGGTAATATCCAGGGATAAAAATATTACGTTTCCACATCAAAGTAAAATATAGTACTTAACCCCCTTTCTTTCAGTTGATGCCTATTGGTGTTCCAAAAGTACCTTTTCGGAGTCCTGGAGAGGAAGATGCAATTTGGGTTGACGTATAGTGCGACTTGTCAGACATATTGGGTCATATGGGATTTCCCCGTTCTCTCCCCCGATCGAGATACCCTCTGTTTCGCCCAAAAAAGATTGTTTGAACCATCAATAATTTGGAGCGTGAAATGCAATTAGATCCATTTTTGAGGGGGTCGAAATCAATATTAATATTATCAATTATCAAAATTTATGGTTGGCTTGGTTGGACCAATCCAATAAAATGAAGTATCCAGGCTCCGTTCAGAAAATACCCAATTGGTAATATATGTATGATTACCACTTGTATCATAAGTGATTACTTGATAGCATATGGGCGATCTCAAACTGCCAATCAATGAAATAATATTTTGACTACATCGCGTATTTGTTGTAAGAAAGGCACGAAATGAATTGAAAAAAGTAAAAGTGGTATTGGGAGCATTTGTCCTATATGTGCAAATTGAAATCGGGCAGATATTTACCCGGAGTAGAACATAAACCTAAAATAATTGAGGAGGCCCATTCAGGAACAAGAAAATTACATCGTAATTTGGATTCGATTTCGATGAAACAATACATCAATGAGAGGTTAATTCGATAAGTTTAGTGGATTCTTTTATTTTTTACAGAGATTCGAGCAAAAAAAATCTTTCTTAAAAAAAAATCGAAGAAAAAGCCCCTTCATTAGGAGGTAGAAAAGTCCTACTATAAAAAAAAGTAAAGGAGGGTAGAATCAATACAATACATTGATTCTTTTTTTTTGAACCGTATGCATCCAAAGGCGCGTGTACGGTTCCTAAGGGATAAAATTTTGTCCTAATCAACCGACTTCATCGAGAAAGATTACTTTTTTTAGGTCAAGAAGTTGATAGCGAGATCTCAAACCAACTTATTGGCCTGATGGTATATCTCAGTATAGAGGATGAGACCAGAGATCTTTATTTGTTTATAAACTCCCCCGGCGGGTGGGTAATACCCGGAGTCGCAATTTATGATACTATGCAATTTGTGCCACCAGATGTGCATACAATATGCATGGGATTAGCCGCTTCAATGGGATCTTTCATCCTGGTCGGAGGAGAAATTACGAAACGTATAGCATTCCCTCACGCTTGGCGCCAATGAGTTTTTTGTTTGAAAGAAAAAAGAAAACTATGCCTTCGCCATATTTAATATTTTAATATAAATAAGAATTTGTAAGATAATATTTAAGTAATAATAGCATGGCACTTCGAGTTCGATATGAACAAACCATTATTGTTTTTTCAGAACATGGGATTATATATCGGGCGAGTAATATGAGACGACAAAGGGTATTTATGATTTGATCTTATCTATCCGGGCTTCATTTCAGCGTCACAAACTTTGATTTTTCACGCCAGAAGCCTCTTTCCAATATTTATGTTATGAAATATGAAAGAATACTCGAATGAAAAAAAAAAAACAAGATCATTTTTTTTTTACTTTTTTTATTTTTATTTGATCGGATCAAAAAGAAACTTTGGGATTGCTGAATCACATATGAGATAAATCATAAATATAGAAAGCAACGGAACCATCATAGTATTTTTGAACTCCCACGAAAAGAAGGGTGGTAAATGGATCACTTAACGATTTGGGTCTGATGGATCCTATTTCGTTTTTTGCTCAACGAACGTAAAAAGTCCATTGTGGAGCCGTATGCAATGCACAAAAAATGCCTGTACGGTTGTTCAATTATATATATATACTTATTTTTTCTTGTTATTCTTTAATCTTTTTGCCTAGTCCAATCAATCGTACGAGATCGCGGAAACATTCATTATGTTATATCATCAGGGTAATGATCCATCAACCTGCGAGTTCTTTTTATGAGGCACAAACAGGAGAATTTGTCCTAGAAGCGGAAGAACTTCTGAAACTACGCGAAACCCTCACAAGGGTTTATGTACAAAGAACGGGTAACCCCTTATGGGTTGTATCCGAAGACATGGAAAGGGACGTTTTTATGTCAGCAACAGAAGCCCAAGCTCATGGAATTGTTGATCTGGTAGCGATCGAAAATGCCGGGGATTTCACGTAAATCTGCGATTCCATCCATTTCGAACCATAATTTGGATGAATCTAAATTGAATATTTTATCTGCGTAAAGGCGTAAAGTAAAAAAAAAAAAAAGAAAATAGAAAGAATTCATAATCATCTGGTTAGGATTGATCTAAACCAGCCCATTTTCTATACCATTAAGTATGCCAACTATTAAACAACTTATTAGAAACACAAGACAGCCAATAAAAAATGTAACAAAATCCCCCGCTCTTCGGGGATGTCCTCAGCGTCGAGGAACATGTACTCGGGTGTATGTGCGACCCGTTCAGATCATGAGCCGGAACAAAATAAAGTACAATTTTTTCCAGTATCAATGACCAGTACCAATGAATAGGATAGAAGAATTCCAATCAATATAGAAAAAAACCTCCATTGCGTATCAAATTTATGGTTTCTATTGGTGCAAATCCAATCACCTCAATTGGAGATGAAAAGCAATTCCCCAGTGGTAGCAAATGGTTATCCATTAAGCGGGGGAAATCATATTTAAGAAGCAAAAGAATTAGGCTCCTACTCTTGCAAGAACGGACTATACAGGGTCAGCTACCTAGCCAACCTTTGTAATTAAATACCGTTACTGTATGGGTAGATCTCATTGTGAAAAGACTTATTACTGTACAATTCATGGGTAGAGTCAAAGAATGTGAACTGTACAAGTTACTAATAACATTGATTAATGGTGGAAGGGGCTCCGGTGTATAGAGAGGACCTCACCGTTTAAGAAGTAGCCATAGAAACGATGGAACCCATTATTTATTTATCCATTTACCTTTACTATTTATTGATACTTTATACTATACTCAACTTGAGTTACAATTTAGTATTTTTTTTGTTGATACCTAGTATCAATACAATTTCTTATTTCGAGGTTAAATGCCTGGAAAAATGGTGGTTGGGAAGGTCATAGTAGCAAAAGCCATTGGAATTTTTTTTTATACATTGGAAGAATCCGTTTTGTTATTAATAGACCAGGAAAGGGAAAAAGAATAACTGAAAGAAAATAAATCAATTAGTTATTCATCAAAGTTTAATTTGATTCAATGACTAGAATTAGACGAGGGTATATAGCTCGGAGACGTAGAATAAAAATTCGTTTATTTGCATCAACCTTTCGAGGGACTCATTCACGACTTACTCGAAATACTATTCAACAGAAAATGAGAGCCTTGAGTTCTGCTCATCGGGATAGGGGCAGGCAAAAGAGAAATTTTCGTCGTTTGTGGATTACTCGGATAAATGCAGCAATTCGTGAGATTGGGGTATCCTATAGTTATAGCAGATCCATACATGATCTGTATAAGAGACAGTTGCTTCTTAATCGTAAAATACTTGCACAAATAGCCATATCAAATACAAATTGTCTTTACATGATTTCCAATCAGATCCTTAAATAAGAAGATTAGAAGGAATCCACCGTAATGATTTAAGTGGGGCCCCGGAGAATGAGCTCCGGGAAGGTAGAGTAGAAATTAATATAAATAAGAGAAATATAGTAAAAATGAATCAACACATTAAAAAAAGAAGCCATTTTTTCTTATGATGTGACAATCCAATCGGGGTTCTCCAATTTTTCGAACAAAATATAAATCTGAGTTGGGGTTCATATTGAAATTTTGATTCAATTGCAATTGAGGAATAGCCTATCTATTTATTTCTAATTCGAGGACCCGTGGTTCTAGGAGTCGATTCAGTTCTCTCAAATTGTTTCTCGTTATTAAGAAAGGGTAACAAAGATAAAATACGAGCTTGCTTTATAGCAATAGTAATTAATCGTTGTTGTTTCAAAGTCAATCTATTCACTCGTCTAGATAATATTTTTCCTTGTTCACTAATAAATCGACTAATTAAACTCATGTTTCTATAATCAATTCGATCCCCCGATCCAATTGGGGGCAAACGCCTACGAAAAGATCGCTTGGATTTAAGAAAAAGTCGCTTGGATTTATCCATGGTTTATTCCTTATCTTTTAAATCGTATTTCTTAATTCGAATTTCATTTGCGATCCTACCAAAATAGGATGAAATAGGATTGGGTTGTTTTATTTTTATAATTTATTATTCAATTTTTATATTAATATTTTATTATTATGTAATTTATTGCTGTTCCTTGGAGGGGTTACAAACGCGTTACATTTTATCTATTTCTTTATCTCCCCATGAATCGTATGCTTGTAACAATAGGGACAAAATTTTCTCAATTCCAATCGACTAGGCGTATTGTGTCGATTCTTTTGAGTAATATATCTGGAAATGCCCCGCGATTCCTTATTAATATCGTTTCGGACACAACTGTTACATTCCAAAATAACCTTTACTCTGACATTTTTACCCTTGGCCATAAACCCCCTTTTTTTTTATTCACCCAACTCTTCTATTTTCGAAACGAAGAAGAAAAAAAGAAGTTGCTGACTCAAAACTCAATTATTAAATATTTCATTGCAATCAAATCAATAGAGAATATAAGTAATACGATGATTTCTAACTATCCATTAGTTATAGTATTTCATTTAAGTATCCTGTATGCGTTTGTTGTCCGCGACCTTTATTATTTACTTTACATTTTTGTTCTCCCTCTATTAATTCAGCGTGAACCTGAGTTTCGTTGCGGATGAATCTTTTTTGATTCTTTCTCTTTCCTTCTTTTTTATCCTAAAAAACTGAAAGAAAGAACAAAACAAAAAGGGTTAGTCACAGATAATTTTTTCTATCTATAATCTTCTTCATCCCCAACTAGAATGAAAAAAAGGGGAATGTTAACGCATCTGGGAATAAACGATTAATCTCTATCAATAGGCCTGCTAAAGACCCGAACCATAGAGTGCTTAACACAGGTGCCACGGAGAGATATGTTTTTAAATCTCGCATTGAAAATCCTCCTTTTTTATTGTAATACATATATGATCAGATACACATGTCGTTGTTGATGATATTTTACTTTCTTTACAACAGAAAAAAGTGTCCACTCACTTTATTTTCTGAACATTACCGATTTTTATATTTCTATTTTTTATTATATTATATTGTTAATTATATTATATCTATTTGATCGATTTGATTCTTTTTTCTTTTATTATATGTTATATTGTTATATAAGACGAAAAAGAAATGACAAGAGCAATTGTATATCAATGGGAGAAATCACGATGTGGAAAACAAGATGGGGATTCTCTACAATGACACTATAGGCCAATTGAAAGGGATGTAGCGCAGCTTGGTAGCGCGTTTGTTTTGGGTACAAAATGTCACGGGTTCAAATCCTGTCATCCCTATCTATTACTTCTCCCATGTGCAGTAATGAAGGATCCATTGAGATCAATAAAAATTAGACATACATAACATAATGCTTTATGATACTATATGTATCCAAAGTGGGGGTTACAAATAAAATTCTTTTATTTACATACAGCCCTTTATATTGGGATAAGAAAGAAAGCGCTCTTAGTTCAGTTCGGTAGAACGCGGGTCTCCAAAACCCGATGTCGTAGGTTCAAATCCTACAGAGCGTGCTTCTGTTCTTCTTGGGTCGAATTACAAGTAAATAACTTGACTAACTAGAGCAGCAACCCTAATTTGACCTCCTCCTTTCTTTAATCCGCAGGAGGTCAATAAAAAAAAGAGATGTTATTTAAAAAGAGATGAGCTCTTACTTAATCAAAGGTCCAACTGATCGCCGCGTCTGTATTGCAAATACGCAGTTACGAATAATCCAGCCAAAGTAATAGGAATTAGGCCTAACACGATTCCAAATAGTAAAACTTCAATCATTTTTTTATTTTTTTTGAAAAGGTAGGTAAAAAAAAAGGGGGGGAAATATCTATCTCTAAATAGTAATCCAAATCGCCCACGAATCTCAATAATCAAGAATTACAATTCACATGGGAAGGAACTATGGACTACCTGGATATCTCACAAAAACATTTTTATGAATTGTTCATTCAATCAATTTCAAATAAGACGTATCTTGCTCAGACCAATAAATAGAGCTGAGGTTATAGTTAAAGCCGCCAGTAGAAAACCGAAATAACTAGTTATAGTAGGCATGAAGGAACTAAATGGGATACGTTCTATTTATACATATGTTTAGTTATGAAACACTTACCTAAGTTTCTTATCTTGAAAAATATAAGATAATAAAAAGACCAATTGACAAAATGAGTCCCAATTGAATTGAAAGCTTTTGATTTCATTTATCATTCATTATTCATTTCATTATAGACAGCACAAACAATAGTGACAGAAATCAAAAAAAAATTATCCTCTTTGACATCTATTCATCCTACGATTCTGACTCAACCGATTTCTCGAGCAACTCTTGAATAAAGTATCTTGAATAAAGGAATGTCAAAATAACATGGAACTTCATTTCTAAATTAAAAATGAAACTCTCTTTAAATTAAATGAAATCCTATTTTCAATCATTTATATTTTCAATAAAAATATTATAATTTATAATATAGGGTCATTACTAAAATTACTAATATATATTACTAATATATATTAGTAATTTGGATCTTTTCTTTTTCAATTGTATTTATTCCATTTTTTTGATATTTTGTTTGGAACAAGAGCCTTATAACATAACACCCTTTTTTTTACTTTTATTTTAACTCGTTATTAGTTATTATTTATTTAGTATTATTATTTATTTAGTATTATTATTTATTTAGTATTATTATTTATTTAGTATTAATTAGTATGCTCATCAATTGACATAATATATTGAATGAGAAGAAAAAAGTTATTGCA